TTTATGATAAAGAACAAAAATTCGGAGAAATCAGATAAAGAAGCAAAAGTGTTAGCTCAACATATACGTATGTCTGCTTTCAAAGCACGAAGAGTAATTGATCAGATTCGCGGGCGTTCTTATGAAGAAACACTCATGATACTGGAATTAATGCCTTATCGGGCATCGTATCCAGTTTTAAAATTAGTTTATTCTGCAGCAGCAAATGCTAGTAATAATATGGGTTTTAATGAAGCTGATTTATTTATTAGTAAAGCTGAAGTAAATGAAGGTTCTATTACGAAAAAGTTAAGACCCCGAGCTCGAGGGCGTAGTTATCTTATAAAAAAAACCACTTGTCATATAAAAATTGTTTTAAAAGAAAAATAAAAATTATAGATTCATCTAAAGAAATAGAATTTTGATTCCTAATTTAGAAAAAAAAATAGATCTATATATATATGGATGGAAAAAAATAGAGAAATATGGGACAAAAAATAAATCCACTTGGTTTCAGACTTGGAACAACTCAAAGTCATCATTCTTTTTGGTTCGCAAAACCAAAGGATTTTTCCATGGGTTTACAAGAAGATGAAAAAATACGGAATTTTATAAAAAACCATGTAAAAAAAAAAAAGAAAATATCCTCCGGTTTTGAAGGAATTGCCTATATGGTAATTAAAAAAAGAATAGATTTGATTCAGGTAATAATCTATATTGGATTTCCAAATTTATTAATAGAAGGACGAACACGGGGAGTTGAAGAATTACAGATGAATGTACAAAAAGAGTTTCAACGGAGATTCAACATTGCTATCACAAGAATTGAAAAACCTTATGGACAACCTAATATTCTTGCAGAATATATAGCTTTACAATTAAAAAATAGAGTTTCGTTTCGAAAGGCAATCAAAAAAGCTATCGAATTAACTGAACAAACGGGTACAAAAGGAATTCAAGTGCAAATTGCGGGGCGTATCGATGGAAAAGAGATTGCACGTGTCGAATGGATCAGAGAGGGTAGGGTTCCCTTACAAACAATTCGCGCTAAAATTGATCACTGTTCTCATACAATTAGAACTATCTATGGAGTCTTAGGCATAAAAATTTGGATATTTGTAAATCAAGAATAAGAAAATAATGTACTTTTTTTTATCTCACCATTCTACTCAGCGATATAAAGATTTATAAACTTTTTTTGACAAAAAAATAGAAACAAACAATTAGAATTTATAATTATATAAGGTTTAATAAAAATTTGATTTACACTATTTATATTTAGTAAAATTGCTATGCTTAGTGTGTGACTCGTTAGTTTTTTCTTTAAACTTTAGAATTTAAATTGAAAATAAAAAAGTTGAACCCATTATAAACTTAGTAACTATTAAAATTAAAGAAGCTCAAAACTAATAAACAACTTATTGCTTCATATTGTCGAGATCCCAAGAAAAAGTAACTATATGACTCAATCATTCATATAGTTGTAGCAACTCAAATTATTCTCATAAAAAAGAAATTGAATTCTTAATTGTAAAACAAAAAAGGGATGTGGAAAAAAGGAAGGATGATAGAAAGATAGAATCAAAGATCTCAATGATATATGATTCCCATATGTATGGTTTCTGAAGAATCACTCCATAAAAAAGCAGTGTAAAAAAGCATCAAGAAAGATAGATAAAAAAGAATAAAAAAAAAAAAAAATAGAATCTAATCACGATAGATAATGGACTCTATTATCTATCTAAAAAGCTAGAAAAAGAAGATCTAAAGAATAATAAATAGAGAAATAATTGAATAGAGCTTTGAGTTAAGAAAAACTGAGAAGATTTACTTGGAAACAAAGAAAAGATTTTGTTAAAAGCTCCATTGCAAAGTTAAGGCCTAAACATTAATAGAGAAGCTATAGGAACGATGGAACCCGTGACTACATAGGATTTTATAGAAAACGAAGAAATCCTAAGAATTCACTGGGTAGGATGGCGGAATGAACCAATAAAAAATGGATTTCTTCTGAATGGTCATAAATTGACCCTACAAATGAAAGATGAAAGAGCCAATATTCGCCCGCGAACCCTTTATTTCTTTTTGTTTTATTTCACAATTTTATATATTGGATAACTTTTGGCATTATTTTAAAGGATTCTGTGGGGGTAAAGTAAAATAGCTTAGCAAATTTGCTATTTATAAAAAAAAAAAAGAAGTCTCATATATAAAAAACATACCTAATTATTTACTTATATATATAAAACTCCTTATATATTATATATTATATAATAGTAATAAATGAAATAAAAAAATTGAAAATGAGTATATTTTTTTATAGAATGAAATACATTTGTATATGTCAGATTATTTAATCATTTCATTCGCGAGGAGCTGGATGAGAAGAAACTTTCATGTCCAGCTCTGCAGTAGAGATGGAATTCAGAAAAAACCATCAACTATAACCCCAAAAGAACCAGATTTCGTAAACAACATAGAGGTAGAATGAAGGGAATATCTTGTCGAGGCAAGCATATTTGTTTTGGCAGATACGCTCTTCAGGCACTTGAACCTGCTTGGATCACAGCTAGGCAAACAGAAGCGGGGCGAAGAGCAATTACACGATATATGCGTCGTGGTGGAAATATATGGATACGTATCTTTCCCGATAAACCTGTTACAGTAAGACCTACGGAAACACGTATGGGTTCGGGCAAGGGATCCCCCGAATATTGGGTATCCGTTGTTAAACCAGGGCGAATACTTTATGAAATGAGTGGAGTATCAGAAACTGTAGCTAAAGCAGCTATGAAAATCGCTGCATGCAAAATGCCTATACGAACTCAATTCGTTATTTCAAAATAAGTACACAAAAGTAAAGAAGTATTGAAAATAAAACGCAAATTTCTTTATCTCTGGACAGACAATATTTATTTTTTTACCTTATATTGAAATAAGAGATTCAAATAAAAATGATATGATTCAACCTCAGACCCTTTTGAATGTAGCAGATAACAGTGGAGCTCAAGAATTGATGTGTATTCGAATCATAGGAACTGGTAATCACCGATATGCTCATATTGGTGATGTTATTGTTGCTGTAATTAAAGAAGCAGTACCCAACATGCCTTTAGAAAGATCAGAAGTAATTAGAGCTGTTATTGTACGTACATGTAAAGAACTCAAACGTGACAATGGGATGATAATACGATATGATGACAATGCAGCGGTTATCATTGATCAAGAAGGAAATCCAAAAGGAACTCGGATTTTTGGTGCGATTGCTCGGGAATTGAGACAGTTCAATTTTACTAAAATAGTGTCATTAGCACCCGAAGTATTATAGTTTTCTAACTAAGACTAGAAAAAGGATATATCCTTTTCTATTTCTATCTATCTCTCATAGAATATTCAAAAATCTTAAATAGATTGTGTCTCGTGTATATACTTTAAATTCATAATAATTTTAAGAATTCAAAAAAGATTCAAAAAAAAAAGAAGCATGTTGATTATATCAAAATGAGGAGGTACCAATAACTATAATTCATCATGGGTAGGGACATTATTGCCGATATAATAACTTCTATAAGAAATGCTGACATGGATCAAAAGGGAAAAGTTCAAATAGTATCTACTAATATAACTAAAAACATTGTTAAAATACTTTTACGAGAAGGTTTTATTGAAAACGTTCGAAAACATAAAGAAAGTCAAAAAAATTTTTTGGTTTCAACCTTACGACATAGAAAGACTGGTAAAGGAAATAAAATATCTTTAAAGCGTATCAGCCGACCCGGTCTACGAATCTATTCGAACTATAAAAGAATTCCTAAGATTTTAGGCGGAATGGGGATTGTAATTCTTTCTACTTCTCAAGGTATAATGACAGATCGAGAAGCTCGACTAGAAAAAATTGGAGGAGAAATCTTGTGTTATATATGGTAATTTTATTAGGATACCCTAATTTTCTATCGAACTTACTATTTGTAAAATAGAAAATAGAAATGAATTATCAAATTCTTCCTCTATTAGTTGATACTTAAAGGGAGGTTCCCTGGAATGAAAGAACAAAAATTGATTCATGAGGGTTTAATTACTGAATCACTTCCCAACGGTATGTTTCGAGTTCGGTTAGATAATCAAGATCTAATTCTAGGTTATATTTCCGGGAGAATCCGACGCAGTTTTATACGTATACTACCCGGAGATAGAGTAAAAATTGAAATGAGTCGTTATGATTCAACTAGGGGACGCATAATTTATAGACTTCGCAAGAAAGATTCAAACGATTAGATCCTTCTTTTAAACATCCCCTTCGTGGGGGATCAAATTTGAAGTTCAAAAATGAAAGAAACTTTTTTTCTTCAAAAAAAAAAAAATAGATTAAGAATGAAGGTAAGGAATAAGAAATATGAAAATAAGGGCTTCTGTTCGTAAAATTTGTGAAAAATGTCGTTTGATTCGTAGGCGAGGACGAATTATAGTAATTTGTTCCAATCCGAGACATAAACAGAGACAGGGGTAATTTTGTCAAAATAAAGAAGAAAAATATTCTTTTCATATGAAAAGAATATCCCCCGTATCTTTCTTATGAATATGATATAATAAAATATGACAAAATCTATAGCAAAAATTGGTTTACGCAAGAATAAACGTATTGGTTCACATAAGAATGAACGTAGAATACCTAAAGGAATTATTCATGTTCAAGCGAGTTTCAATAATACTATTGTTACTGTTACAGACGTACGAGGTCGGGTGGTTTCTTGGGCTTCGGCAGGTACTTCTGGATTCAGAGGCACAAGAAAAGGAACACCCTATGCTGCTCAAGCAACTGCATTAAATGCTATTCGTAAAGTAGTGGATCAGGGTATGCAACGAGCAGAGGTTATGATAAAGGGTCCGGGTCTCGGAAGAGATGCGGCATTACGAGCCATTCGCAGAAGTGGAATGCTATTAAGTTTTGTACGTGATGTAACACCCATGCCACATAATGGATGTCGTCCCCCGAAAAAAAGACGTGTGTAGAAAGAATAATG